GTTTTCGAAATTAATCCCGCGGATACATATAATTCAGAAGAATATGTGAGTGATTCATAGACAGCATCTCTTTCTTTTATCAAAGGTTCTACCAATTGATGTGTTTCCACAAATAATTGAAATTCAATTTCTTGATCTGTATCTTCAATTTTTGGAAACTTATAAAGTTCTTCTGTTAAGCCCTGATCAATGAACCTATAAAACCCTTCAAATTGTATCTGATTAAACCCAGGTATTGTAAACATTCCCTCATTTCCATCCCCGAGCATTTTGAATTTCCCATTTATTGAAAAAAAAATCCCATTATTGGAATTGGATCATTCTTCATCGAATCATATGGATCGATCTAGCAATGATGGAATTTAGATTCTGTTTACTGAATCACATGAAATTTTATCCAACTCCATATATGGAATATATAAAATACGTATGAACGTAGGAATAAATAGAATTTTATACTCAAATTGGAATTGGCAACAGATACAAATGGAAAGGAATTGAGAAATTCCACTTAACTTAGACTTTTGGAGTTTTGTATAGAATATCAAAGCAAAAGTGATTCAATTTCTACCATTATTATGATATTACAATTCGATTGGATACCAGCAAAATAAACGGATTCGGGATTTGATCTCTTCGATGAGATAAGGACATAATAATCAGAAACAATATAAAGATAAAGTTGATTTTTTTAGCACTTAACTTTTTCGCGGATTCCCGTGTTCAGTTCAACAAAAAAATAATAATTCGCAAAGAAGAGAGATTTTTTTTACCTATTTTTTTAGTAGAATTCGTTTAATATGATTGAGGTGCGTAAGAAGGCTTGTGTCTTATATTTATTAAACATGTCCAGATATAACTATCTATATATAGATTTCCTCCTTTATTGCAGACAGCACGTGTCGCGCTCTTTCAAAATTTCTATTCAATGAATTTTTCATTGAATAGAAATTTTCCTATAGGAATCATATACAGATAAGATATCCAATTAGATATCTGTGTAACAATTTATGTTCTGGGGTTTACATATACTCATAATTGCTGTTATAATTGAAATTGAGAAGGATTCTTTTTTATTGAAAAAAATCAATACTGATTTATTATGTATCAATTTTGATTTTCTTATATCATTAAGGAAACACAATTTTAGATTCAAATCTAAGAATCGTTCATGAATTCACAGTCAATAAAAATAGTTAATGGTTCCGATTTGTCTTGCATTTTTTTTGACTTTTGTGACTGATGTAGATTTTCAATAGAAAAAAGGTAAGGAAAGTTTTTAGATATTATGCGTTTTGAGATACTATACAATCAATCGAAAGAATGGATCCAATACATATTGTTTTTATTTTAGGAAAGGGATTAAGGAAAACGAGATTCAAGGTGCAAGTACAATGCAAGTACAATAAATAAAAAAAAAAAAAGAAATTTAGTAAACCCCCAATCCAAGCAAAAGGGGACTATTTTCATCTATTTTGTATCGTCTTGGCGGCATGGCCGAGCGGTAAGGCGGGGGACTGCAAATCCTTTTTCCCCAGTTCAAATCCGGGTGTCGCCTGATCAACAAAAAACTCGAAATACCTTAATTCTGTTTTGCTGATAGAACTTGCTGAATTTGTCCCCAACAGAAGCAGGCGGAGAAAAAGGACTCTTGATATTTGCTTGATTCTAAGCCTTTGAAGGTTCTGTTCTCTAACGTGCTGTAAATCCTTGCGTCGAGGATTCAAGGAAAGTGAAAGTTTATAGTAGTGGAAGGGCTACCATATCAAGATTTACCGACTCCCTTCCACTATTAATGTAGTGTCTACTGACTGGGTTTTGAATTGGATCGCCGGAGGGGGAATCTAATTAGTAGTTGCCGAAAGGGCGGACGATACTTTGTATACAGTACAGACTCATAAAAGTCTCTGAGTGTTCGGCCATTCAATCGGTATTAGATTGAATAAATAATTTGGTTTGTACTATATATTTATATAGTACAAAAATAAATTATTTATTTTAAGTAACTCCTAGTCACGAATAGACTTCGATTGTTTTATAGCGACAATTGGGAGACGGTAAGGATTAGATCAAGCGGGAATAAAAAAAATAGGGGTATGTGATAGATAGCGATCCATCTTTTTTCTATAGTTTTATACTTTTGACTTAATGAAGGGCAACAAAAGAAATAAAATAATAGGTCTTATTATTCCTACATGTTAGAAACATTTTTTTGATACTTCCAAGGGTATCGCTGCATATTTTGTTTTGGTTGTACCTAATTTTCTGATTCTACTAGAAATCATATAAAAACTTGTTATAATTGGATTTACTCGATTGTTTCATCAATGGTATTGGGCCAAATCAAATCCCTTTTTGACTCTGCGCCAGTGATTCCACTATTATTAGTAAACAATAATGGAAGAATTTCTTCATATTCATAGAGATTCATAGAGATAGGGGACATAATTCACATGGATATAGTAAATCTCGCCTGGGCTGCTTTAATGGTAGTCTTTACATTTTCCCTTTCACTCGTAGTATGGGGAAGAAGTGGACTCTAGAGGTACTACTAATTGAGTTGAGGAACCAAACTGTATCAATTGTTTTATAGATCATTCTGCAAAGACGTTTTAATTTAACTATTTAATTCAATTTATAAATAAAAATATCTTCATTTCAAAATTCTATTAGATTCTAGTGGAGTAATGTATTCTATGAATAAGCCCATACTATATTGTTTTTCCTTCATTGATTTGATTCTTTTGATAGATACCGGGATTCATATTGAAAATAATAAGAAATCTAGGGAATTAGAAGCATAAGAGTTGCCTTTCGATTATTTCAGATTTATTGGAATCAACCAAGACAAATCAAATAGACGAAGCAAAGAAATATAATTGGGACGCTATGTACATTCCATATAAATAATATATATCTACATATATGAAGATATATATTATAGGTTGATTTATATTAAGCCTATATCTTTATTCTATATTAAAAAAAAAAAAGTACAACTTTATACAATACAATAACAATAATAGATAGTATGGTAGAAAGATTCATATATTTCTTTCTACCATACTAGACTTATACTATTACTATCGGATCTCATAGAATACTACTGATTCTAGTCCGCTCATTTCATTTAAAACGTGAAATTTGAATACTTTTCGTTTTTTTTTTCTTCAATCATTGATAAGAAGTCAAGTTTCATTCAAATTAATCATTTTGACTGACTGTTTTTACGTATATTATAAGTAAAAAGGCAGTAGGAACTAAAATGAACAGTGCAGTAGCAATAAATGCAAGAATATTTACTTCCATAATCTCATCGTTTCGTTTTTCTTTACTTCGAAATAAATAATTCGGGATTTAATCCCATAGAGATGATAAACCTTTCGCCTGTAAATTCAATGGGATGAATTACAATCTCGATGATATCGAATCGGATCAATATCATGAATAACAATATCTGGGCTATCAAATCGATTCATCGTCGAGAATTGAATAGTATAACATAGTAAGATCTTTTATCCATACCGAATCAAAAATTTGATTCCTGATCCAATCAATAATTTCTTTACTTTTATTAATTTCTTTACTTTTTTTTATCATTCTTTTCCATTCTTTCTTTTCTATAACCTCTATAACCTCTATAACCTACCGCCTTCCTTGTACAATCATCTGATGAAGTATCATCTAATCGCCTTTACACTTACATTCATTACAAACAAACCCAAACAAACAATAGAAGTGAATCGGCAGAGGCCCGTAAAAAAAAAAAGATTATTCATTCCTTCGCTAAGAGAGGTGGGATCCTTGTTTGATCTTTATTTTAATAATATATTCTTTCCTTGGATTAGGAATGGGACACATATAATATATCAAAAGTTCAATGTGCAATGAGATAGATTGTTTCAAATTCAAATTAATAATTGAGGTTACACACAATCGGAGCTAAAAAGACGATATTTTAAAAGAGGAGAAAGTATTCTATCAAAGTAACTATGTTAAATTCCATTTGTACGATACAAAACTAATTTTGGTTTTGGTATGGGCTCCCAGAGAACATATGGTACTCTATTCCATATTCCATTAAACGGATCGGGAGTAATTGAAAAAGCCAGACCCAGTGCGGTATCCCTTGGAATCCTGAATAGGATGCTACCCATAATTGTACCCATAATTGTACTAATCCACATATGTCTCTTTCCCAGGTACTAGTTGAAAAAATGGAAATTCCCATATTTGTTTGATGAAAAAAGAAAAATAAATAAGAAAAATAAGAAGGATATGGGTTCGGAATGAAATTCTGCTATTTGTCCCCTTTTTCAAAGAAAATGGAGAGACGAATTGATGTATTTTTTTATTGGATTTGGGTCTGTCGGGACTGACGGGGCTCGAACCCGCAGCTTCCGCCTTGACAGGGCGGTGCTCTGACCAATTGAACTACAATCCCAGGGAAATAAAGCAAAGCGTACAGCATACATATTCTTATGATTTCATTCAAACCCTTTCTATTTAGATTAGAGTCGCCGTGTTGTAAAAGAGACGCAAGCGATATATTGATATCCACAAGGATATGCACTTTAGTGAGAGTGGCACGGATTACTAATAATACTTTCAGTAGTTCAAAATTGATCGATAATCAATTTTTCAATGAAAAAAAAAAAGAGTCTTTTTTTCTTTACATTACTCTTTTTCTTAGACTTTATACTTACAAATCCTGAGATGAATCTAGATCATTAGCAAGATCAGAATTTTTGGGAAAAAATAAAAAATAAATAGAGCAAATAAATAGCGGGTAGGGAAGGGATATATCAGAAAATGTGACTTTTTTATTCTTCCGTATCAGGCATTTCTGGAGAACAAATTATTTCATGGCGGATCCGCAAATTATTGGGCCGAGCTGGATTTGAACCAGCGTAGACATATTGCCAACGAATTTACAGTCCGTCCCCATTAACCGCTCGGGCATCGACCCAGGAAGAATTCATTCCAGGCTTATTGCTTAT